CGTAGGTTTCTTTCACTAATTTGTTTTTTTTCTATTCCTAACTACGTTCTTTTTTTCGTAAAACCGAGAGGTAAAAAAACAAGAAAAAATCAAATCGCACCATCTCTGTAATAGGTAAATGCCTTTTTTTCTCCTGAAGTTGTCGGAATTATTCGTAATAAAATATTGGCTACAATTGAAGAGGTCTTATCAATAAAATTTCCATTTATTCGAGATCTAGGCATAATTAGCAATTCATTCTATAATTCTTCTCATCCCCCTTCGGGGAAAATGATCCCACAAAAAAAGGAATTGTACAGTACAAAATAACATAAAAACAGACTAATTGGAAAAAATGTGGTGTCCCCCTTTTGGACAAAGATGAAATGAAATAGTTGAATCAGATTAGATTTCATTCCAATTTCGTAGTATACCAATAACTATTACTATTTCATCTAAGTTGAATAACCAAGTTTCCTATGGATTTTGATAAATCGAGAATCTTTGATTTGGTTATGATCCAAAAAGGAAAAGAATGGAATAATCATTCCATGATAAAATCAAATTCAAATAAAGTAACCATCTTTTTTTTGTTTGCATAACGTTTATGTGCCACATTATACAATTGAAATAGAAAGATTCATCGGACGATTCATGAATTCCATGGGTTAGCTGATGAAAGAAGTTGTTGTTGATAAATAGGAAATTGGAAAAGAAATTTCTTCTTATGGAACCATCGGGCGGTCATACATGTACTACAATTAAGATGAAGGACTCGCTATTCATTCGGGTTTTGGTCAAGAATAACATTCTGTAGGAGAGATGGCCGAGTGGTTCAAGGCGTAGCATTGGAACTGCTATGTAGACTTTTGTTTACCGAGGGTTCGAATCCCTCTCTCTCCGTTTATTTTCATTCATCAACGTTACCGACTACAATGTATTAAATAAAATAAGAATTGATATCATTATTCTAACGGTAAGACCCTTATTTACTTATTTAATATATTTAATATAAATTCTCTATCCCTAATTCATCCCTGTGATAGGTCAAATACAAATAGAAATATCGTATTGATATTGAAAAAAAAGAAAAAAATTAAAAGAATCCTATTATCCTTTTTTGATACGTGAATGAGACAGGGCACGAGGTACTCTATTGACTTCAGCGAAAGGAGTGAAAATTGGTATGAACCTTGCTTTTTTATTTTTGTTAGAATCAAGTCTGACGGGAATAATATTCTACGACCAACAACTCATTTATTTTCAGACCGATCCATTTACTATCTATTATTTGATTTACAAATCCTTTATATTGTAAGGAATCCATAGTCAAATGGTTTGGCAATTCCCCGTGGGGGGATGAAACAAGAGAATTTTGAATCAGAGCTTTCGATCTTTCTTTATCCTTCGTAGTAAGAATATCTCGGGGTTTGCAACGATAACTTGGTATATCCACTATACGACCATTAACTAAAATGTGTCTATGGTTAACTAATTGTCTGGCTCCAGGAATGGTCGAAGCCATACCTAATCGAAAAAGGATGTTATCCAAACGCATCTCAAGTAGTTGTAGTAAAACCTGGCCTGTTGACCCTTTGGCTTTTCCAGCAATATGCACATATTTAAGTAATTGTCGCTCTGTCAGACCATAATGAAAACGCAATTTCTGTTTCTCTTCTAAACGAATACGATATTGTGATCTTTTTCCAGAGCGCGATTGGGTTTGAAGATCACTTCTGGATCTGGGTCTTTTACTAGTTAGTCCCGGTAAAGCCCCCAGCCGGCGTATTTTTTTGAAACGAGGTCCTCGGTAACGAGACATATAAAGGCTCCTTTTTGATTCACTTTCATTTGACAAAAAAATATAAATTCAGACTGAACTAAAGGATTAGCAAAGCAAAACTCAATTTACTAAAGTCCTACAAAACAGAATCAAATAAATTTTATCAATATTCGGATTTTTTGTATATATAGGAAATTCAAGCGAAGGTTACGTTTTCCAATTTCTTCTGTAGAGATCTAATTGTTCTAGTCAACTTTTTTCTTCATAGCTATAACTGCAAGTTATCATGACATAATAGATCGGTGACCCGACATTTAGAGAAAGCGAGAGTAGATATTTTCAATCATGGAAAGAAAGAGATTGATAAAGAAAAAGAGCCGGCTATCGGAATCGAACCGATGACCATCGCATTACAAATGCGATGCTCTAACCTCTGAGCTAAGCGGGCGGATATAAGAGCAATAGTGTATAGGAATATAGGAAACTATTGGATCTTAGTTATTACCTAGTGATTCTTCTTAGAAAATAGAAAAGAAAACTATTTAGATCTAGAATTTAGATCTAGATAAATTAGATATCTAAATAGAAATAGAAATTCAATTCCATATTCATATATATATGAATATAAAAATAAGATATATAAAATATCAATATATCAATGAAATTAGAATTTTAAATGAAAAAAAGAATGAATATAGACCGTTCCACTATTACAAATGACAGTGTAAAAATGAAGGAGGAGAAAAGACATATATATATGTGGGATATATCTATCCATATTGAATTGCGGATACATCAATGATAGAATCATTTCGTATTGAAACAAATAGGAGAGATGAAATGATAGAATATAGAATAGAGGGTGGGTAAAAAAAGAAAATAAAAGATAGAAGCATACACTTTTTCAATATAGGAATCATTACCTAATTAATTCAATAGTGCCAAGATAAATGAAAGAGGTGGGTGGAATTACAACTGGATCCTTGTCTCAAAGGAAAGGGGGATATGGCGAAATTGGTAGACGCTACGGACTTGATTGGATTGAGCCTTGGTATGGAAACCTGCTAAGTGATAACTTCCAAATTCAGAGAAACCCTGGAACTAAAAATGGGCAATCCTGAGCCAAATCTTTTTTTTGAGAGAAAAACGATGGAAAATGAGAAGAAAAAGGGATAGGTGCAGAGACTCGATGGAAGCTGTTCTAACGAATGAAATTGAATATGTTACGTTAGTAGCTAAAATCCTTCTATCGAAATGACAGAAAGGATAACCTTATATATCTAATACGTACGTATACATACTGACATAGCAAACGATTAATCACAACCAAAATCTTATATTTCTTTCTATTAGATATTAGTAATATCTTAGTATATTTCTATTTCTTTCTATTCTTATTATATTCATTCTATATTTTATTTATATCTTAATAGATTCTATTAAGAATTAGATTAAGAAAAGAATCTATATATTTATGAATTCTATTATTCTAGAAATTATAGAATAGTAGAATTCTATTCTGAAAGAATAGAATAATATTTCTAAATAATATTTCTATATTCTTTCTTTCTTTCTTATTTATATTACTATATTACTATTAAAATAATTAAAATAAGTAATAGTATGAGATAAGGATCTATAGAAACCCTCTATTTCTATTCTCTATTAATTAGAATGATAGAGATCAAAAAGTATATGAAAAATTGAAGAGTTATTGTGAATCAATTCCTATTGAAGTTGACAAAAGAATCGAATTCAAATATTCAGTGATCAAATGATTCATTCCAGAGTTTGATAGATCTTTTGAAGATTAATCGGACGAGAATAAAGAGAGAGTCCCATTTTACATGTCAATACCGACAATAATGAAATTTATAGTAAGAGGAAAATCCGTCGAATTTTGAAATCGTGAGGGTTCGAGTCCCTCTATCCCCAATAAAAAGCCCATTTTACTTCCTCGCTCTTTATTTATCCTCATCCTCTTTCTTTTTTTTTCATCGGCGGCTCAGTTTAAACAAAATGAAATATCTTTCTCATTTCATTCACTCTGTTCTTTCACAAATGGATCCGAATAGAAATCCTCGTATCTTCTTCCAATCCAATCTCATTTGTTCTGTATAATACGCTATGAACATATATGTTCAAGGAATCTCCGTTATTGAATCATTCATAGTCCATATCTTTTTCCTTTCATTTACAAAGAAAGTCTTCTTTTTGAAGATCTAAAAGATTCAGGGGCTAGGGCCAATTTGTTAATATTTTATTTTTGAGTTCTTTTCATTGACATAGATATAAGTACTCTGCTAGGATGATGCACAGGAAATGGTCGGGATAGCTCAGTTGGTAGAGCAGAGGACTGAAAATCCTCGTGTCACCAGTTCAAATCTGGTTCCTGACACGTGAATAATGTATCGGATAGATATTCTTTACTTTCTTTTTCATTTGTATTTTTTTCCTCTCTGTTCATACTTTTTTTATTCCAAAAGTATGTGAAATTTTCGTATATATCTCATAGCTAAAAAGAGCTAAAAAAAATTAGCTAAAAGGATTCAATAAAAGAGTGGAAGGATGGGAATATAAAGGATGTATTTCAGACACAGTACAAATAAACTCCGATTCTTCTCATTTTGTATTTCTTCATTTCGTTTCTTCTGTCTTTTCTTTCAAATTTCCTATTTTTTTGTCACTGCAGAATTCTTTTGAGTCATCCTATTGTTTCTGCTCATACGAAATGTATATTCTATGATATCTTCCCCAATTGGGGAATAGCAAAGAGAGCCTCTTTTTCTTTTTTTAGTTTAAGTTTAGCCCCTCCACAATAAGAATGAAAGTACAGTTACTCTGTTTCATCTAGAAGGGGAATGCCAAGATGCTCATTGAATGATAAAAAACCCTTTTTTACTTATACGACACGACTCCAGATTTCATTTCAATTTCAATCAATGAGCATCTTGAATTTCATAGAAATTGGGCGTAATATAGTCTTTACGTAAAGGCCAGCCTATCCAACTTTCAGGCATCAAGATACGTTTAAGGCGAGGATGATTCTCATAAGAAATTCCCAACATATCATAAGATTCCCGTTCCTGAAAATCAGCACTTCTCCAAATCCAGAAAACTGACGGGGTTTGAGGATTACTCCTGGGAGCAAATACTTTTATGCATACCTCTTCTGGTTTATCTATACCATACCGTATTTTCGTAAGGTGATACACACTAGCTAAAAATCCGCCTGGTG